GCCTCCGTAACGGTCGGACGGTAGTAAAAAGTCATAGCAAACCCTGTAGCGACTTGTACTAAAAAACAAGTAAGCGTAATTCCTCCTAGACAATAAAATATGTTGACATGGGGAGGAACGTATTTACTAGTTATATCATCTGCAATCGCCTGAATCTCGAGACGCTCTTCGAACCAATCGTAGACTTTATTGAGATAGGTAAACCAAGGGGACTCCCCCTCTGAGAACCGTATATGAGAATTTCATCTCGTACAGCTCAAACAAAAAAACCAAAAAACAGGTTAAAAGAGGTATGGAATAGAAAATTGGAAACTTCTTAATCTTTTGATTCAATTTTCGCTAAAAATACGAAAGAGTAAAAGTAAGAAAGCTCTTTTTTTTTTTTTGTTATAATTAGAATGTCAAAAAATCAAGTAGGCTCACTTGTCTTTCTGTTGATCGTTCCAGGCCTCTTGAATCTTCTATTTCCCTATTTTTTTCTTTCATCTGTTATTTTAATTTGTATGTAATGTAGCTTTACTTTTGTTTTCTTTATTATTGATAGGAATTTTCTTGTTAAGACCCTAGGAATCAATTGAAACCTTAAATTAATACTAGAACCACGATGATTCAATAAAACCTTCAAGCTAAGTCAAGGATTCCCTGAGTAAGAACCATTGGATCATCATTTATTCAACGAGTGGAATCGATATAATGACTAAAACTAGAAAGAAAAGTTTGTTCTTTGAGCAAAATCAAAGCAGAAACGGGAATTTGAAAGAAGAAAACTCTTTCAATTGAAAACTTTTTTCTTTGGAAAAATTTGAGGAATCCGGCCACGAGGTCTGAATATTAAGTATGAATCATAGTTCAAATACTTCGTGATATATTTCATATATTCCGTGCTCCAGATACTAGAATGAATATCCGACGGGGTAAAACCATCTCTATCAAGACGACAGACCCACTTTCTGTACTCTCAATAGGATCAATTATAACAAGTCACACACTCATATTCCGGAAATACAGAAACACAAAAATTTCGCGGTCGAACTACCAAAAAAGAATAAGCTAAAATAAAAAGCCGAGGCCTAAATGCATCGTTTTTTGTATTTTTATTTAAAAGCTAGGGTTCTTATAAATCTAATTCAGTGAAATTCCGTCCAGTAAAACGGAAGAATTATAAATCTCCAAAATAATAGATAGGAATACCGCAAATAGAGCCATTGCGACACCCATCAAAGGAGTAGTTCCCCATCCAGGAGCTACTTTACCATATTCCGAATTCAATGGTTTCAATAAAGCCCCTACAGACGTCCGTCTTGGACCAGATCTAGAACTACCCTCAACAGTTTGTGCAGCCATAAATCCTATTTTGTATTCATTGAGATCTGTTGACTTTGTATACCATTCCGTTGTAAATAAACAATCTTATCATAGATCCATTGTGGTCTTGAAATTATATAATAATGGAAACAGCAACCCTAGTCGCCATCTCTATATCTGGATTACTTGTAAGTTTTACTGGGTACGCCTTATATACTGCTTTTGGGCAACCCTCTCAACAACTAAGAGACCCGTTCGAAGAGCACGGGGACTAGTTGAAGTAATGAGCCTCAAAATGTTGGGAGGCTCATTACTTCAATTCAGATAATGAAAAATCATTTCATTTTTTAGTTGGAACTTTAGGCGGTTCGCGAAAAAAGATAGCGAAAAAAATGATCCCTAGAGTCGAGACTAAGAGGAATGTATAAACCAATGCTTCCATAAATGTGATCGCGGTTTACAATTATAGCTTCCATACCTGTTTATTGGGGTGGGGATCATCTCCCCGATTAACGAAAAAAAAATCAAAGAAAAGGAGAAAGGGCGGAGATTTCAATCCAGACTTTTTCAGTATCCTATGTAAAATCACAAAGAGAAAATAGAAGTGAGAAGCGAAAAATAACAGAGCAATGCTGCATCAGACTACTTGTCTTCTTGTAGTTGGATCTCCAAGTTTTTGGAATGCTCCAAATTCCACTTGAGCATCCAAATCTGGGTCAATACCAGCAAAAACATCTCTGAATAAGGTTCTAGCACCATGCCAAATGTGCCCGAAGAAGAAGAGCAGAGCAAAGGAAGCATGTCCAAAAGTAAACCAACCTCTTGGACTGCTACGAAAAACACCATCGGATTTCAAAGTAGCACGATCTAATTCAAAAATTTCACCCAATTGGGCACGTCTAGCATATTTTTTCACAGTCGCAGGATCACTATAACTCACTCCGTTCAGTTCGCCACCATAGAACTCAACGGTTACGCCTACTTGTTCGACACTATACTTCGATTCTGCCCTTCTAAAGGGAACATCGGCTCTAACAATTCCATCTCCGTCTACCAAAACAACTGGAAATGTTTCAAAAAAAGTAGGCATGCGACGTACAAAAAGTTCACGCCCTTCTTTATCTCTAAAGACAGGATGTCCTAACCACCCGACAGCTATTCCATCTCCGTTATCCATTGAACCCGCTCTGAATAATCCCCCTTTCGCTGGATTATTTCCGATGTAATCATAAAAAGTTAATTTTTCAGGAATTTTAGACCAAGCCTCTGATAAACTTTGATTTTCGGCTAGTCCAGCGCTAACTCTTCGATATATTTCTTGCTGAAAGTATCCCTGATCCCATTGATAACGGGTGGGACCAAATAATTCGATAGGAGTAGTTGCTGAACCATACCACATAGTTCCAGCAACAACAAAAGCTGCAAAAAAGACAGCAGCGATACTGCTGGAAAGAACGGTTTCAATATTGCCCATACGTAATCCTTTATATAGACGTTGGGGCGGGCGGACACTAAGATGGAATAAGCCTGCTAATATGCCCAATGTCCCTGCTGCAATATGATGAGAGGCTATTCCTCCTGGAACAAAGGGATCAAAACCTTCCACACCCCACGCGGGATTTACAGATTGTACCTTTCCAGTTAGTCCATATGGGTCGGACACCCATATTCCAGGACCATACAATCCTGTTACATGAAATGCGCCAAAGCCAAAGCAAGCCACTCCTGAGAGAAATAAATGAATTCCAAAGATCTTAGGCAAATCCAAAGAAGGTTTTCCTGTGCGTTCATCACCAAATATTTCTAGATCCCAATACACCCAATGCCAGATAGCTGCCAAGAAGCACAAGCCAGAGAACACAATATGCGCCCCGGCTACACCTTCGTAACTCCAAACCCCCGGATTCGTTATCGTCCCTCCTGTAATACTCCAACCGCCCCATGAATTGGTTATTCCTAAACGAGTCATGAAGGGTATAACGAACATACCTTGTCTCCACATTGGATCGAGAACAGGGTCGGAGGGATCAAAAACTGCTAATTCATATAGAGCCATTGAACCGGCCCAACCAGCAACCAGAGCTGTATGCATTATATGAACAGAAAGCAAACGGCCGGGATCATTCAATACGACAGTATGAACACGATACCAAGGCAAACCCATGGTAATACCCCTTTATCAACAAAAAATAGACACTATGTAACTTTATTGCATTGAAAAAACTATGCTATGGACCCCCCTTTTTTTTTCAGTGGATTATCTCGGAAAAAGGGTTACTATTTGTTCTATTCTTTTAGTAAAAATGGAACAATTTGGTTCATAGGAAAAAAGAGAAGCAGATCTATTCTATACTCGATAAGTACCAATACGCAATGGGGGTTTATTCCCTTTTCGAAGAGCGCATGCATCCATATTTAGTCATCATTCAAAGTACCTATTCGTAAAAATGTTCTTTGTTTTCCTTTATTTTATGAACTTATTCTATCTATGTAGAAAATATGACGATAAAGCTAATATTATTAAAATAATAAAACCATTATTACGTTTCCACATCAAAGTGAAATAGAGTACTTAATTCTTTTTTCTTTCCGTTTATGCCTATTGGTGTTCCAAAAGTGCCTTTTCGAACTCCCGGAGAGCGAAATCCAACTTGGATTGACATATAGTGCGCCCTGTCAGATATATTGGGTCCTATGGGATTTCCCCATTCTCTCCCCCGATCGAGATATCCTCTCTTTCGCCCCCAAAAAAAGCGATTGAATCATCAAAAATTTGTAACGTGAAGTGCAATGAAATGCAATTAGATCCGTTTTGTGAAGAGGTATCCAGATTAATATTAGCAATTCAAATAATTTATGGTCGACTTGGCTGGACCAATAAAATTAAGTATCCAGGCTCCGTTTAGAAAAACCCAATTGGTAATATATCTATTATTAGGACTTATAGATATCATAAACAATCCTATTTAGAAAGAAATTATTAAATAGCACTGATCCCAAACAGTTAATCAATCGAATAATAAATATAATGGATACGTCGAATATTTGGCGGAAGACATAAAAGAAATGAATTGCAAAATTGAGAAAAAATGAAAAAAAAAACAAAGACGTGGTATTGGGGTCATTTGTCCTATATGTGCAAATCAAAATCGGGCAGATCCTTACTCGGAGTAGAGCAGAAACCTAAAAAAATGGAAGAAGCCCATTCAGGAACAAGAAAATGGCATCGTGATTTTTGGATTGGATCTCGATGAAAAAATACATCAATGAAAAGTTAGTGCGATAAAACTGTTTTTTATATTCTAATATTATAGGAAAACCGGCCAAACGCATCGTTCTTCAAAAATGAAAGAGAAGCCCCTTCCTTCATTAGAAGGAGTCCGCTATAAAAAAAGAAAGAAGGAGTCCGCTATAAAAAAAGAAAGAGGGCTGGAAGCTACACATTGATTTTTTTTTCGCAAGTTTTAGTTTTGTTGAACCGTATGCATCAAAAGGTGCCCGTACGGCTCCTAAGGGATACAATTTTATCCGAATCAACCGACTTTATCGAGAAAGATTAATTTTTTTAGGCCAAGCGATTGATAGCAATGTTTCGAATCAACTTATTGGTCTTTTTGTATATCTCAGTTCGGAGAGTGATACCAAGGATCTGTATTTGCTTATAAACTCTCCCGGCGGATGGGTAATACCTGGAATAGCCATTTATGATACTATGCAATTTGTGCGACCAGATATACAGACAATATGCATGGGATTGGCCGCCTCAATGGGGTCTTTTATCCTGGTCGGAGGAGCAATTACCAAACGTCTAGCATTCCCTCACGCTTGGCGCCAATGGGTTTTTTATTTAAGAGAAAAAAGAAGACTATGCCTTCGCCATATGAATTATTAATATTAAGTAATATTAGCATGGCACTTCGAATTTGATATGCAAATTTTTTATTGTTTTTCAAAATATTAGATTATGTATCGAAAGAGTAGTATGAGATAAAGGAAGGGTATTTCCGATTTTATCTTACCTATCGTAGGTCGATTTCAGCGTCACAAACTTTTTTCACACCGGCAGGTTATTAACAACATTTATGTTATGAAAGAGTACGAAAATAAAAAAAAAAAGAAACTTTGGGATTGCTGAATCACAGACAAAATAAATATATTAAAGCAACGGGGCCATCATAGTATTTTTGAACTCCTCCGAAAAAAAAGAAGGGTGGTAATTGGATCATTTACCGATCTGGGTATAATGGATCCCGCATTTTCTCTTTCTTCGATGAAAGGTAAAAAAATTCCATTGTGGAGCCGTATGCAATGTGAAAAAAATGCCCGTACGGTTTTCTATCTTTTTCTTATTTTATTCTTTATCTCTTCGCCTTGCCTCCTCGTGCGAGATACAGGAACCTTTGATTGTGTTATATTATATTATATGATCAGGGTAATGATCCATCAACCTGCTGCCGGTTTTTATGAGGCACAAACGTCCGAACTTATCCTGGAAGCGGAAGAACTACTGAAACTGCGCGAAATCCTTACAAGGGTTTATGTACAAAGAACAGGCAAGCCCTTATGGGCTGTATCCGAAGACATGGAAAGGGATACTTTTATGTCAGCAACAGAAGCCCAAGCTCATGGAATTGTTGATTTTGTAGCGGTTGGATAAAAAATAGCAGTGATTTCGTGCAAATATACGATTTAAGATTTTATCTTCTTACTTCTTAATTACTTAATTAAGGGTTTAATATTCTATTAATATATTGAAATCGAATAAATTCATAATCATCCGGTTAGGATCAATCTAAACCAGCCCATAATGTATAATTCAGCATGCCAACTATTAAACAACTTATTAGAAACCCAAGACAGCCAATCAGAAACGTCACGAAATCCCCCGCTCTTGGGGGATGCCCTCAGCGTCGAGGAACATGTACGAGGGTGTATGTGCGACTCGTTTAAATCATGGGCTGAGACAAAACAAAAGAAAAAAACCATTTTTCCAGTATCAATGATCAGTACCGGTGAATCGGATAGAATGGAAGAACTCCATTCACTATCTAAAAAAGATGGATCTATCATATCTTTCTATTGTGTATGAAATTTATGGTTTCAATTGGTGCAAATTAAATCACCTGAATTTTCAATTTAAGATGAGAAAGAATTCCCCATTGGTAACAAATAGTTACCCATTAAGCGGGGGAAATCCTATTTAAAAAAGTAGAAATATTATGTTTAGAAGAACGGACTCACAAGGTCAGCTACCCACCCAATCTTCATAATTAAATACCGTTACTGTATAAGGTATATCTCATTATGAAAGACAAATTACTGGAAAATTCATGGGTAGAGCCAAAGAGTGGTAACTGTACAAGTTACCAATAAAATGAAGGAAAGGGCTCCGGTGTATAGAGAAGACCTCACCGTTTAAGAAGTAACCATAGAGACGATGGAACCCACAATTTCTTTAGCTATTTCTATTTTTATTTTTCCAATGCCTAGAAAAAAGGAAAAAAGCGTGGTAGGGAAGGTTATAGTAGCAAAAGCCATTGGAATTTTTATTTTATAAATTGGAAGAATCCGTTTTGTTATTAATAGACTAGGAAGGGGGAAAAGAATAACTGAAAGAAAGGAAATCAATTAGTTATTCATTAAAGTTTCATTTACTCAATGACCAGAATTAGACGAGGATATATAGCTCGGAGACGTAGAACAAAAATGCGTTTATTTGCATCAAGTTTTCGCGGAGCTCATTCAAGACTTACTCGAACAATTATTCAACAGAAAATAAGAGCTTTGGTTTCGGCGCATCGTGATAGAGATAGGAAAAAAAGGGATTTTCGTCGTTTGTGGATCACTCGAATAAATGCAGTAATTCGCGGGGCGGGGGCATCCTATATTTATAGTAGATTAATACACAATCTGTATAAGGGGCAGTTGCTTCTTAATCGTAAAATCCTTGCACAAATAGCTATATCAAATAGGAATTGTCTTTATATGATTTCCAACGAGATCATAAAATAAGGGGATTGGAAGGAATCCGCCAAACTCTTTGAAATGGAATTCTCTGGAGAATGAACTCCGGGAAGGTAGAGTAGAAATTAGTATGATAAAATCTGATAATATGATAAAGTCGTCAAAATGAGCGAACACGCCCGATAAAAAAAATTATTCCTCTTACCCGATTCTTTTTTTTCTTACGACACGAATGATTCTCGGATTTTTTGAACAAAACGTCCATCTGTTTTTGAGTTCGGATTAGAATTTTGATTCAATTGAAAAGTAAGCCTATTTTTTTCTGTTCCTAAAACCAGGAGTTCTGGTGGTTGACTCCCTTCTTTCAAATTGTTTCTCATTATTAAGAAAAGGTAACGAAGATAAAATACGAGCTTGTTTTATAGCAATAGTAATTAATCGTTGTTCTTTTAAGGTTAATCTATTCACCCGTCTAGATAATATTTTTCCTTGTTCACTAATAAATCGACTAATTAAACTCATGTTTCTATAATCAATTCGATCCCCCGATTGGATCGGGGGCAAACGCCTACGAAAAGATCGCTTGGATTTAAGAAAGAGTCGCTTGGATTTATCCATAATTTGTTTATTCCTTATCCCTAAAATACTATTTCGATCAAATCAAAAAAAAATTATAGAAGAAATTCATAGGATTGGGTTTGTCTCTATTTATTTAGTTGTTTTTATTTCAATATATGAAATAATAGAAATATATATCTAAATTTTTTTCATGTTCCTTGAAAGGGTGACACCCAAGCACTCGGTTCGATCTATATCTATTTCTTTATCTCCCCATGAATTGTATGTTTGAAACAATACGGACAGAATTTTCTCAATTCCAATCGACTAGGTGTATTGTGTCGATTCTTTTGAGTAATATATCTGGAAATACCCGTTGATTCCTTATTAAGACCGTTTCGAACACAACCGGTACATTCCAAAATAACCCTTACTCGAACGTCTTTACCCTTGGCCATGAACCTCCTTTGGGTTTTTGATTCACCCAACGTTTCTATTTCCCGATCCGACGCAAATAAGAAGAAAGGAAAAGGGACGAAAAAATAGAAGTGGCTAACAACTCAAAATCAAATTATGAAATAAAGATTTTGTTGCAATTAATATAGTAAATAATAAGTAATACAACAATTTCGAAAGCTATTTCTAATCGCAGTACAGTATTTCATTTAAGTATCTTGTATTGCATGATACTCTTATTCTAGTCACATTTCCCTTTTGTTTTCTTTTAACTCTATTATTAATTTGATTCTTAATTTAATTGGAGCCTTAACCCGAATTTAACTGAGGTTGAATCCACTTTTTTCTTTCTCTTTACCCCCGTATTCAATCTATCTAATTCGAAAAAAAAAAAAAGACGGGAAAGAGAGATTAGTCACAAATATTTGACTCTATCTCTAATCTTCTTCACCCCTTTCCATATCAATAACTAGAATGAAAAAAAAGGAAATGTCAACGCATCTGGGAAGAAACGATTGATTTCTATCAATAAACCTGCTAAAGACCCGAACCAGAGAGTACTTAGTACCGGTGCCACGGAAAGATATGTTTTAAAATCTCGCATTGAGAATCCTCCTTCTTTTTTTTATATTCCATATTGTAATACATTATGGTAAGAGATGTATATATATTTAAAGACCACTTGTATTTGTGTGTGGAATCCCCAATTCAACTTGACATGCGCAATGATTCGGTAGAGAATATTTTCTTTTTCTTAAAGCAAAAAAACAGGTCCCTTTGCGCCTGAGAATTCCCGAGAAAAATATTAATTTATTATTATATGTTATATGATATGAGACCAAGAGGAAGAAATAGCAAGATACATTTTGCATAGAAAGGAAAGAAATGGAAATAAAATAAGGATAAGGATGTGGAAAACAAGACCGGGATTTTCTACAATGATACTGTAGACCAGTTGAAAGGGATGTAGCGCAGCTTGGTAGCGCGTTTGTTTTGGGTACAAAATGTCACGGGTTCAAATCCTGTCATCCCTACCTATTATTGCTCCTCGAAGCAGTAACCTGAGATACATTTTAGAGCGATTCAATTTCGACATACATAATACATAATTTTCAATTTTATGATAGTATACATATGCAAGAAGTATTTATTGGGGTTGAAATTTTTTTGGGGGTTCTATACTATATAAAAAAAAGAATCCCCTTCTTTACAGTCTTTTCCGTTGTGGTAAGAAAGCGCTCTTAGTTCAGTTCGGTAGAACGTGGGTCTCCAAAACCCAATGTCGTAGGTTCAAATCCTACAGAGCGTGATTCTGCTCTTGTCTTGTTAGATCGAAAATTCCACTGAACTGAAATACAGCAATCTGAATTTGACCTTTGACCCCCCCCAAAAAAATGAAATTAAAGAAAGGAGGAGGTCGGTTAAAAAAAGAGATGTGAATTAATATTAATCAAAGGTCCAACTGATCACCACGCCTGTATTGTAAATATGCGGTTACGAATAATCCAGCCAAAGTAATAGGAATTAGACCTAAGACAATTCCAAATAGAAAAACTTCAATCATTTCAATTTAATTTATTTGAAAAGGGAAAAGGGGAGGTAATATCTATCCCGAAATATTACTATTAATTCGTATTGCTTAGGAATCTCAATTCCCAATAATTGGTAATTAACACGGTAAGGAACTACCAAATATATGGAATACCACAGAAGGATT